TTGCTTCGGCTCCAAGAACAGAGGACTGTGTTGGTTGTAAGCGATGTGAATCCGCCTGTCCAACGGATTTCTTGAGTGTTCGAGTTTATTTATGGCATGAAACAACTCGAAGCATGGGTCTAGCTTATTGATATTGATACGTTCCCGAAAACCCCACTTGAATACATTTTGAATACAGTTTATTTCTTTTTTTACCGATTGCCGACAAAAATACGTGCTCGAAAAGAAAATAGATTCTTATTTTGTTTTTCTTTTTCGAGTACGGGTTTTTATGGTCCACAAGTGTATCTTGTCTTTACCACGAATTATTTTCCTTGGTTAACAATAATTGTAGTTTTTCCGATAGCCGCGGGCTCTTTAATTTTCTTTCTCCCTCATAGAGGAAATAAGGTGACTAGAGGGTATACAATATATATATGTATCTTAGAACTCCTTCTAACGGCCTATGCATCCTGTTATCATTTCCGCTTGGACGATCCATTAATCCAGCTAGCAGAGGATTATAAATGGATCAACTTTTTTGATTTTGACTGGCGATTGGGAATAGATGGACTTTCCCTAGGACCTATTTTACTGACGGGATTTATTACCACTTTAGCTACTTTAGCGGCTTGGCCAGTTACTCGGAATTCCCGACTATTCCATTTCCTGATGTTAGCGATGTACAGCGGTCAAATAGGATCATTTTCTTCTCGGGACCTTTTACTTTTTTTCATCATGTGGGAGTTAGAATTAATTCCCATTTATCTACTTCTATCCGTGTGGGGTGGAAAGAAACGTCTTTATTCAGCTACAAAGTTTATTTTGTACACTGCAGGAGGTTCCGTTTTTCTATTAATAGGAGTTTTGGGTATTGGTTTATATGGTTCCAATGAACCAACATTAAATTTGGAAACATTAGCTAATCAATCGTATCCCGTGGCACTGGAAATAATATTCTATATTGGATTTCTTATTGCTTTTGCTGTCAAATCACCGATTATACCCTTCCATACATGGTTACCAGACACCCACGGAGAGGCGCATTACAGTACTTGTATGCTTTTAGCCGGAATCTTATTAAAAATGGGGGCGTATGGGTTGGTTCGGATCAATATGGAACTATTACCCCACGCTCATTCTATATTTTCTCCCTGGTTCATGATAGTAGGTACAATGCAAATAATTTATGCAGCTTCAGCATCTCCTGGCCAACGGAATTTAAAAAAAAGAATAGCTTATTCCTCCGTATCTCATATGGGTTTCATAATTATAGGAATCGGTTCAATAACTGATACAGGACTTAACGGAGCCATTTTACAAATAATTTCTCATGGGTTTATTAGTGCTGCACTTTTTTTCTTGGCAGGAACGAGTTATGATAGAATACGTCTTGCTTATCTCGACGAAATGGGCGGGCTGGCTATCCCAATTCCAAAGATATTCGCCCTATTCAGTATCTTATCGATGGCTTCCCTTGCATTACCGGGCATGAGTGGTTTTGTTGCGGAATTGATAGTATTTTTGGGAATAATTACCAGCCAAAAATTTTTGTTAATGACAAAAATACTCATCACTTTTGTAATGTCAATTGGAATGATATTAACTCCTATTTATTCATTATCTATGTCACGGCAAATCTTTTATGGGTACAAGCTTTTTAATGCCCCAAACTCTTATTTTTTTGATTCTGGACCCCGGGAGTTATTTGTTTTGATCTCTATTATTCTACCCGTAATAGGTATTGGTATTTATCCGGATTTCCTTCTCTCACTATCATTGGACAAGGTCGAAGCTATTATATCTAATTTTTTTATAGATAGGTTTCATGAATAAAAATCATGAATAAAAAAAACAAAAAAAAAAAAGAATCAAAAAGCAATCCCATGATTTTTAAAATAGTTCGTTGTCCAATGAAAAAAGAAGTCTTTTTTCTTCTCTTAAGTTTAAAGTTTAAGTTAAATAAATAAAAAAAAAAGAAGTAAAAAAAAAACGGAATTTTAATTGTGACCAGACGCCTTTGGCGTTTGTAAGAACCTTTTGAATCGAGTAGTGTGGTGATTCAAAAGGTTCTCGGCGTCTTACACTAAGTTACACTAAGTTCCGTTTCGATATATGCGCTGTCCTATGTTTGTATTCATCAAGCCCTTTCTTCAATTCAAGTAGATGTTAATTAAATGAACCATAACTATGTAACCCTATTCCTAATAGATTGACCCCGAAATAACATATCCAAATTATAAGAAAGCCGAGAGAAGCCACAGTTGCAGAATTTACACCTTCAAAATTTGTATTTGTTCGAGTATGTAAATAAATCCCGAATATAGTCCAAGTAATAAATGCCCAAGTTTCCTTGGGATCCCAATTCCAATATGATCCCCATGCCTCATTAGCCCATACTGCTCCCGAAAGAATCCCTATGGTTAAAAAGATAAATCCTAAACTAATAATACGATAACTCCAACGATCCAATTGTTGAATCACTTGATACCTGTAATAATTTCTAGCAGAAAGAAAATAAGTATTTAGTAAAACATTACTTTTTTCATTCATGTAGTGAATTTCGTCGAAGCAAAATGACTCATTTCCATTTAAAAAATTATTGCTTTTCCCCAAAATCCTTATAACTTTTCGAAATGTAATGACTAGAAGAGCCGTGGATAATAATGATCCACATAAAAGAGCTGCATAGCCTAATACCATCATACTTACGTGCATCATTAACCACTGGACTTGGAGAGCCGGTACTAATATTCCGGATTGATGCAGTTTGGTTAAAAAACCCGAAGTAGCAAAGCCTTGGGTAAAAATAGCACTTGGCGCGGTTATAGTGCTTAAATGATTTTTATTATTTTTAAAATATAAAATCCTATGAATCATGGAGAAACTCCATGAAAGAAAGATTAATGATTCATATAAATCACTTAATGGGAAATGCCTCGAATAAATCCAACGGGTGATTAATAATCCTGTTAGACAGAAAAGGGTGGCTATCATCCCCTTTTCGGATGAATCATATAGTCCTTTAATTTCATCGACCAATAAGGTCATCAAATGAATTGTAATTCCAATTGAAACGACCGAAAAGGATATATGAGTTAATACATGCTCTAAAGTTGAAAATATCATAAAAAAAAAAAAAATGAAAATCGAGAATCCCTAAAGTATGCAGAAGGGGAATCATAAATTAAATTCATTAAAGGACTTTTTGGATATCTTTTCGAAGATGCTATGCCGCCACTCGGACTCGAACCGAGATGCTCTAGCACTGCTTCCTAAGAGCAGCGTGTCTACCGATTTCACCATAGCGGCTTGCTCAAAATCATAATAACCTATTTTTAGTCAATCGTCGAGATTGAAAGACTCAATTTCAATGAAATCGTTTTTAGGAAGTATTCAAATTGATGAATAAAAATTCATTTAAATAGAGATTGAAATATTCCCCTTTTTGTCGTCTTATTTAGTTATTTAAGATTTCAGTCTTATTTAACTCAACAATGGAAGTTTTCATAGTTTATCTTTTGATAAACTAGATATTTTTTGATTAATCCTTCCTTTCAAACATAGGATTTTTTTTGAATCACTTAAAATTTTCACACTATTCGTATACAATATCTTACTAAATGGAAAACTTTTCTCAATTGGAGTGAAAGTGTGAGGTATGGGGTATATGATATATATAGTAATTCAAAAAAATAATGATTCAGAAAGTTACAAAAAAGTTTTATACTTAATCAATTAGTTTCAACAATCCATTAATTTTTCCTAACATTGATTTTGCCAAAAGATTTTATATCCCCTCTTGTATAGTCTAAATAGAAATAGAAAAGTCCTAAATAAAAAAAAATTATTATTGTGTTATTTATAAGTGGGTAGGGTGATGGGGAAAATAAGAATCCCCACCTTGACACTAAAAAAATATATTCAAATAAAAAGAAAGGTGAAACTTCCTAGTTTTTCTTGATTCTGTTTTCAAATAAAAAAAAAAATTAACTCATTTTTCGAGTCAGGCTGAGTCAGAATCAGAATATTCCAGCGTTTTATTATTTATCTGTCGTACAAAAACTTTTTGAATTCCCGGTAGAAAGGGATTTCGCTAACGAAAAAGCTTTCAACGCTGCCCAATATCCCCTCTTTTTCCAAATTTTTTTACGAATACGTTTTTTTAATATAGAAGTACGTTTTTTTGGAACTGCCATTCAAAAAAAAGGGTTATTCATTGATAAAATTGGATGTGAAAGACATCTATTGTTTAAAATAAAAACAAATGCTTTTTTATTTTTGCTATTCATTTCAGACTATTTATTTCATTATTTGTCTCTTTATTTTCTAAATTAGACTCCCTTTATAAACAAAAATAAATAATAAATATGTGAAAATGGCATAAAATGGTACTAGAACAAAAAAACAATATAATATAGGAGTTTTTTAATTTCTATTCCATAAATATTGGCGAAAGAATAATTCCTATTTCAGAGTTATTGGTGGTACCTTTCTATACCTATTCAAATCGATATCTATAGGGTGGATTATGCCATATAATAAAAATAGAATTGGTTGAAGTTGATAAAAAAAAAGGGCAAAAGTCCTTTCGTTTCTATCTCTGTCTATTTTTGGCATGCTACATTTATAGATGAAAAATACATCGAACAAGTTTTATCTACCTAATAAAAAAAAATTTCATCTTTTTTTTTTCTAGTAATTGGTTATTAAATGCCATTTATTGTAATGGAAGACAATTAATCCGTTCCGAAATGAATTAGTTAATGATTCTGAATAAACAAAGAAAAATACCTAGTTCTTAGTTTATTGAGGGGTCCTCCTATTATTTATACCAAAATTAAGTACTTAATTTGGTATAATTCTTTACTCTTGATCTATGTACATAAATTATTGTAATAGGGAATAATAATTGAAATTTGAATTTGCTCGATCTTCATAAAAATCTTACGTAGTAAAAAAAAAACGAATTTTTTTTTTACTAGTAACTTAGTTATATACTGTTTTGAACTTTTCATTTT